AGAAGGAGGATTTTCAATGCGAGATCTAAAAACATATCTTTCCGTGGCACCAGTACTAAGTACTCTATGGTTCGGATCTTTAGCAGGTTTATTAATAGAGATCAATCGTTTATTCCCCGATGCGTTGACATTCCCCTTTTTTTAATTTTAGTTATTGATACGGGAAGGGGATTAGAGATACAATCAAATCAAATAGCTTTAACTAATTAATTTCTTTTTTTTTTTTTTAAGACTAAATCTCAGCGAAAATCCCGGCTTAAATTTATATTCTAATAGAGTGAGAACGGGGATGGAAATGTGCTCCTAGGTCAACAGTATCATAAAAAATAGTTAAATAAGATACTGTACTGCAATTAGAAATATAGTTTGAAATAATTGTATTCCTTATTATTTACTATTTTTTGACTATTACTCTAGTGATTGCAACGAAATCTTTCAGAATTCGATTTAGAGTTAGCAACTTCTATTTTTTCTTTGTTCCTTTCTTATTCGCTTCAGATTGAAAAAATGGAAGAGTTGAGCGAATCAAAAACCAAAGGGGGTTCATGGCCAAGAGTAAAGATGTCCGAGTAACGGTTATTTTGGAATGTACCAGTTGTGTCCGAAACGGGGTTAATAAAGAATCAACGGGCATTTCCAGATATATTTCCCAAAAGAATCGACACAATACGCCGAGTCGATTGGAATTGAAAAAATTCTGTCCCTATTGTTACAAACATACGGTTCATGGGGAGATAAAGAAATAGATCGAATGCAGGTCTGTTTGTCACTCTTCCAAGGAACATAAAAAATGACATATTATATATATAATATATATTTTAATATAACTAAAGTAAATCCTAATTTCTATTTCTTCTATTTCCGTATTTCTTCTATTTCAGTTGGGTCTAAAAAAAAAAGAATTAGAACTCAGAAATAGGATTTTCAGGGATAAGGAACAAACAAACCATGGATAAATCCAAGCGACCCTTTCTTAAATCCAAACGATCTTCTCGTAGGCGTTTGCCCCCGATCCAATCGGGGGATCGAATTGATTATAGAAATATGAGTTTAATTAGTCGGTTTATTAGTGAACAAGGAAAAATTTTATCTAGACGCGTGAATAGATTGACCTTGAAACAACAACGATTAATTACTATTGCTATAAAACAAGCGCGCATTTTATCTTTGTTACCTTTTCTTAATAACGAGAAACAGTTTGAAAGAACCGAGTCGACCGCTAGAACTACTGGTTTTAGAACCAGAAATAAATAGGCTTACTCTTCAATCAAATCAAAATTCCAATATGCTATGAACTCAAACCCGGATGGATATTTTGTTCGAAAAATAATAAAATCTAAATTAAATTTTCGTGTTGTAATAAAAAAAAAAGAATCAAAGAATCGGGGAAGAATCAAAGTTTTTTTGTTTGAGCGCGTTAACTCATTTTGACGACTTTATCATCTTATCAATTTTTTCTTATACTAATTTATACTCTATCTTCCCGGAGTTCATTCTCCGGGGAATGTCATTTAAGTTTTTCAGTAAATTCCTTACAATCCTTTTCCTCTATGATCTCATTAGAAATCATATAAAGACAATTCCTATTTAATATAGCTATTTGTGCAAGTATTTTACGATTAAGAAGCAATTTACTCTTGTACAGATCATTTATAAATCGACTATAACTATAGGATACTTTATTTTCACGAATTACTGCATTTATCCGAGTGATCCACAAACGACGAAAATCCCTCTTTTGCCTATCTCTATCCCGATGAGCAGAAACCAAAGCTCTTATTTTCTGTTGAGTAATAGTTCGAGTAAGTCTTGAATGAGCCCCCCCAAAGCTTGATGCAAATAAACGGATTTTTGTTCGACGTTTACGAGCTACATATCCTCGTCTAATTCTGGTCATTGAATAAATGAAACTTTGATGAATAACTAATTGATTTCCGTTCTTTTAGTTATTATTTTCCCCTTTACTGGTCGATTAATAACAAAACAGATTCTTCCAATGTATAAAATAAAAATTCCAATGGCTTTGGCTACTATAACCTCCCCGACCACTATATATATATATTTTTTTCATTGTAAACATAAAAATAAAATTTAAATGGATAAAGAAATAGTGGTTCCATCGTTTCTATGGTTACTTCTTAAACGGTGAGGTCCTTTCTATACACCGGAACCCCTTCCTGCATTTAATCAATATTCTTGGTAACTTGTACAGTTCACATCCTTTGGCTCTACCCATGAATTATATTATTTAGTAATAGGTCTTTCACAATGAGATCTAACCCATACAGTAACGGTATTTAATTATGAAAGTTAGCTAGGTAGCTGACCCTGTTAGTCCGTTTTTGCAAGAGTGGGAACATTATTTTTCTGCTTATATATTTCCCCCGCTTAATGGATAACTATTTCTTACCAAAGGGGAATTGCTTCTCATCTTAAATTCAGGTGATTGGATTTGCACCAATGGAAACCATAAATTGAATACACAGGGAGATAATGGATCTTTTTGATTTGTAGATAGTGGGTGGAATTCTTCCATTGTATCCTATCCTATTCATATTCTATTTCTATCCTATTCACTGGTCTTGATTGATCACTGATACTGGAAGCATACAGTTTGTCTTTTTTTTGTGTCCCAGTCCTAGCTCATGATCTAAACGTGTCGCACATACACCCTAGTACATGTTCCTCGGCGCTGAGGACATCCCCGAAGAGCGGGGGATTTCGTGACATTTCTTATTGGCTGTCGTGTGTTTCTAATAAGTTGCTTAATGGTTGGCATGCTGTATCGTATACATAATAGGCTGGTTGAGATCGATCCTAACCGGATGATTATGAATCGCTTTTTTTTTAATCTATTTAATAGAATATTAAAATATTAAACCCGGATAAGAATATAAAGAAAATCGCAACACAACAATAGTAGGGATTTCAGCGAAATCCTTCATTCAACCGCTACAAGATCAACAATTCCATGAGCTTGGGCTTCTGTTGCTGACATAAAAACATCTCTTTCCAGATCTTCGGATACAACCCATAAGGGTTTGCCCGTTCTTTGTACATAAACCCTTGTGATGGTTTCGCGCAGTTTCAGTAGTTCTTCCGCTTCCAAGATAAATTCTCCCGTTTGTGCCTCAGAAAAAGAGGCTGCGGGTTGGTGAATCATTACCCTGATGATAAATAAATGGTTTCTCTATCTTGCAGGATGATGAGGTGCAAAAAAAAAAAAAAAGAATTGAAGAACCGTACGGGCATTTTTTGTGCAGTGCATACGGCTCTCTAATGGAATTTACTTTCACCTTACAGCCGAAAATCTAGGATCTATCAGACGCAGATCGGTAAATGATCCAATTACCACCCTTCCTTTCGGGGGAGTTAAAAAATACTATGATGGTTCCGTTGCTTTATATATTTATTTCGTCTGTGATTCAGCAATCCCAAAGTTTTTTTGAGCTAAGGCAAAAAATGAATCTGTTCTATAAAAAATAAATATTGTTAAAACCCTTCCGGTGTGAAAACAAAAAAAAGTTTGTGACGCTTAAATGGACTACCCTAAGATAAAATCGGAATATCTTATTATCTCATACTACTCTTTCGATACATAATTTAATGTAAAAAAAAAAAAGAGAGTTTTATCATATCAAATTTGAAGTGCCATGCTATTATTACTTAATATTCCTGCTAAGGCATAGTATTTTTTTCTTTCAAATAAAAAACTCAATGGCGCCAAGCGTGAGGGAATGCTAGACGTTTGGTAATTTCTCCTCCGACCAGGATAAAGGATCCCATTGAAGCGGCCAATCCCATGCATATTGTATGTACATCTGGTCTTACAAATTGCATAGTATCGTAAATAGCTACTCCGGGTATTACCCATCCTCCGGGAGAATTTATAAACAAATAGAGATCTTTGGTATCATCCTCTATACTGAGATATACCATAAGACCAATAAGTTGATTTGAGATCTCACTATCAACCTCTTGGCCTAAAAAAAGCAATCTTTCTCGATAAAGTCGGTTGATTAGGATAAAAAACTATCCCTTAGGAACCGTACATGCACCTTTTGAGGCATACGGTTCAAAAAATAGCGGAAAAAAGATCAATGTATAAGATTCCAGCCCCTTTATTTTGGCTTAGAGTAGGTTCTATCTAACTTGTAACAAAGGAACCCTTTTTTTTTTCATAAAAAAAAGATAAGTTTTTGCTCGTTTTCCTATAACCTATAATACGAAATTCATTACACTTATCAAACACACTTCTCATTGATATATTGTTTCATCGAGATCCAATCCAAATTACGATGTAATTTTCTTGTTCCTGAAGGGGTCCCTTCCATTTTTTTAGGTTTATGCTCTACTCCAGGTAAAGATTTCCGCGATTTCTATTTGCACATATAGGATAAATGCTCCCAATACCACTTCTTTTTTTAATTCATTTGATGCCTTTCTTCCGTCAAATATTTGAGGTATTCAGCATATTATTCTATTCGATTAATTAACACTTTGAGATCACCCCTCTTTCTAATTTAATAATAAAATCGTTTATGATACAAGTAGTACGCCGATCTATTACTAATTGGGTTTTTTCTAAACGGAGCCTGGATACTTCATTTTCTTGGTCCAACCAAGCCAACCATAAATAAGTTTTATTGAGATGGTAATATTAATCTGGATCCCCCAAAAACGGATCTAATTGCACCTCACGCGCCAATTTTAAAATAAATTGATTGGGTGAAACAAGGGATATCTCAATCGAGGGAGAGAACGGGGAAATCCCATATGACCCAATATATCTGACAAGCCGCACTATACGTCAACCCAAGATGCATCTTCCTCTCCAGGACTTCGAAAAGGTACTTTTGGAACACCAATAGGCATTAACAAAAAATGAAGTACTATATTTCACTTTGATGTGGAAACGTAATAATGGGTTTAATTGTCTTCATAAAAATTGGCCGTTATTCATTTTAGCCATGGTCAGAAAGGAAGACAGAATTAATAAAGTAACTAAAATTATTCCAAATAGGTCTTTCGAATGATGACTAAGTATGGATGGATTCACTCATAGAAAATGGGCTCAACCCACCATTGCGTATTGGGGCTTATCGGGTATAGAATAGATCTGCTTCTCTTTGTTCCTACGAACAGAATTGTTTGATTATTGCCAGCAGAAGAGAACAAATATTATCTCCTGCTCGGAGAGAATCCACTGAAGGGGGGAGGTCCATAGTATCGTTTTTAAAATGCAATAAAGTTACATAGTCTTTATCTTTCTTTGATAAAAAGGGGTATTTCCATGGGTTTGCCTTGGTATCGTGTTCATACCGTTGTATTGAATGATCCCGGTCGGTTGATTGCTGTCCATATAATGCATACAGCTCTGGTTGCTGGTTGGGCCGGTTCAATGGCTCTATATGAATTAGCCGTTTTTGATCCTTCTGATCCCGTTCTTGATCCAATGTGGAGACAAGGTATGTTCGTTATACCCTTCATGACTCGTTTAGGAATAACTAATTCGTGGGGTGGTTGGAGTATCACAGGGGGGGCTGTAACGAATTCAGGCATTTGGAGTTACGAAGGTGTGGCCGGAGCGCATATTGTGTTTTCTGGCTTGTGCTTCTTAGCAGCTATTTGGCATTGGGTGTATTGGGATCTAGCAATATTTACTGATGAACGTACAGAAAAACCGTCTTTGGATTTGCCCAAGATTTTTGGAATTCATTTATTTCTTTCAGGGGTGGCTTGTTTTGGTTTTGGCGTATTTCATGTAACAGGTTTGTATGGCCCTGGAATATGGGTGTCCGATCCTTATGGACTAACTGGAAAAGTACAATCTGTAAATCCAGCGTGGGGTGTGGAAGGTTTTGATCCGTTTGTTTCGGGCGGAATAGCCTCTCATCATATTGCAGCGGGTACATTGGGCATATTAGCGGGCCTATTTCATCTTAGTGTTCGTCCGCCTCAACGTCTATACAAAGGATTACGTATGGGCAATATTGAAACCGTCCTTTCCAGTAGTATCGCTGCTGTCTTTTTTGCTGCTTTTGTAGTTGCTGGAACTATGTGGTATGGTTCAGCAACTACCCCCATCGAATTATTTGGTCCCACTCGTTATCAATGGGATCAGGGATACTTCCAGCAAGAAATATATAGAAGAGTTAGTGCTGGACTCGCTGAAAATCAAAGTTTCTCAGAAGCTTGGTCTAAAATTCCGGAAAAACTTGCTTTTTATGATTACATTGGGAATAATCCGGCAAAGGGGGGGTTATTCAGAGCGGGCTCAATGGACAACGGGGATGGAATAGCTGTTGGATGGTTAGGACACCCCATCTTTAGAGATAAAGAAGGGCGTGAACTTTTTGTACGTCGTATGCCTACCTTTTTCGAAACATTTCCAGTTGTTTTGGTAGATGGAGACGGAATTGTTAGAGCTGATGTTCCTTTTAGAAGGGCAGAATCAAAGTATAGTGTTGAACAAGTAGGTGTAACTGTTGAGTTCTACGGCGGCGAACTTAACGGAGTTAGTTATAGTGATCCTGCTACTGTTAAAAAATATGCTAGACGCGCTCAATTGGGTGAAATTTTTGAATTAGATCGTGCTACTTTGAAATCTGATGGTGTGTTTCGTAGCAGTCCGAGGGGTTGGTTTACTTTTGGACATGCTTCGTTTGCTTTGCTCTTTTTCTTCGGACACATTTGGCATGGTGCTCGAACCTTATTCAGAGATGTTTTTGCTGGTATTGACCCAGATTTGGATGCTCAAGTAGAATTTGGCGCATTCCAAAAACTTGGAGATCCAACTACAAAAAGACAAGTAGTCTGATATAATATAACATTGTTATCGCATCTTTCGAATCGACTTTTTTTCTTTGACTTTTGCTCTTTCTTTAGGTAGGAGATGATCCAAAATAAACAGGTATGGAAGCTATAATTGTAAACCACGATCGAATCTATGGAAGCATTGGTTTATACATTCCTTTTAGTCTCGACTCTAGGTATCATTTTTTTCGCTATCTTTTTTCGAGAACCCCCTAAAGTTCCAACGAAAAAGGTGAAATAAAATAAATGATTTTTCATTTTATCAATTGAAGTACTAAGCCTCCCGATATTGGGAGGCTTAGTACTTCAACTAGAACTAGTCCCCGTGTTCCTCGAATGGATCTCTTAGTTGTTGAGAGGGTTGCCCAAAAGCGGTATATAAGGCATACCCAGTAAAACTTACAAGTAAACCAGATATAGAGATGGCGACTAGGGTTGCTGTTTCCATTATTATATAATTTCAAGACCACAATGGATCTATGATAAGATCGTTTATTTACAACGGAATAGTATACAAAGTCAACAGATCTTAATTAAAACAATAGGATTTATGGCTACACAAACCGTTGAGAGTAATTCCAGATCTGGTCCAAGATCAACAAATGTAGGGGGTTTATTGAAACCATTGAATTCGGAATATGGTAAAGTAGCTCCTGGATGGGGAACCACTCCTTTGATGGGTGT